GGGTTTTGGAGACCCACGTTCTACCGAACTGAACTAAGAGCGCTTTCTTCTCATAAAAGATAAGACTGTAAAGAAAAAGATTGGCCCCAATACATCTTGTATGCATACAATAGTATCAAAAGAATGAAAGTCTCAAAAGAATGAAAGATTCTCCATGATATGTCCAATGTGAATTGATCTCAAAAACTCCCTCGTTATTGCTCAAAGGAGCAGTAATAGGTAGGGATGACAGGATTTGAACCCGTGACATTTTGTACCCAAAACAAACGCGCTACCAAGCTGCGCTACATCCCTTCCATTGGTCTACAGTGTCATTGTAGAGAATTCCTGTCTTGTTTTCCACATCATTATCGCCTCTATTAAAATCTAGAATTTTTATGTCCATTTCGTCTTTTTGGTCTCATTTAACATATAATAATAGTAAAATACTTCTATCTATATAGAAATATGGAATGGAACCCCTAGAATCTTTTGGGGGAATATTTGGGAAGAAAGGGACGTTTTTTCTGTATTTAACAAAAAGTAAATATTATTTATTTACTGGATGATTGTACATTTCAATATGTATTATCTTATGTATTACAATAAAATGAAGGAGTTTTTTCAATGCGAGATCTAAAAACATATCTTTCCGTGGCACCGGTACTAAGTACTCTATGGTTCGGTTCTTTGGCAGGTTTATTGATAGAAATTAATCGTTTTTTCCCGGATGCGTTGACGTTCCCCTTTTTTTCATTCTAGTTATTGACGCGGGAAGGAATAAAGAAGATTAGAGATACAATTAAATAGAAGCCCCCTTCTTTTCTCTTTTTTCCCTTTTTTAGAATAAGGGAGGAAAGAGAAAGAATCAAAGTGCATTCAACAGCCGCGAGACTCAGGTTAAGGTTGTAATTAGATTTAATTTCTATGGAAGTCGAATAAAAACTCTGGTTCTACGGAAAGAGTATTATACAAGATACTTATATTATATGAAATACTGTACTGAAATATCGGTTAGAAATCCTTCTATCTTATTTCCATATTGAATTTATTGTAGTGAAATCTTGCATAAGAGGATAGCAAGTTACAAATTCTATTTTGTTTTTTCCTTCCTTTCTTCTTTTTCGTTTCGAATTGAAAGAGGAAGAGTTGAGTAAATGAAAAATCCAAAGGAGGTTCATGGCCAAGGGTAAAGATGTGCGAATACCGGTTCTTTTGGAATGTACCGCTTGTGTTCGAAACGGTGTTAATAAGGAATCAAAGGGCATTTCCAGATATATTACTCAAAAGAACCGGCACAATACGCCTAATCGATTGGAGTTGCTAAAATTCTGTCCATATTGTAACAAACATACGATTCACGGGGAGATAAAGAAATAGATCGAACCGATCACCTGCCCCTTATCTTACAAGGAAAGGGAAAAATGACATTATATATATAACATATTTAACATAGTTAAAGATAATTATAAACAAACCAAATCCTATTTATTTATTCTAATTAGAGATACGGCCTAAATAGTATTTTAGGGATAAGAAATAAACTAACCAAACCATGGATAAATCCAAGCGAACTTTTCTTAAATCCAAGCGATCTTTTCGTAGGCGTTTGCCCCCGATCCAATCGGGGGATCGAATTGATTATAAAAACATGAGTTTAATTAGTCGATTTATTAGTGAACAGGGAAAAATATTATCTAGACGAGTGAATAGATTGACCTTGAAGCAACAACGATTAATTACGATTGCTATAAAACAAGCTCGTATTTTATCTTTGTTACCTTTTCTTAATAATGAGAAACAGCTTGAAAGAACCGAGCCGACCGCTCGAACTCCTAGTCTTAGAGCCCGAAAAAGATAGGTTTACACTTTCGTCACTTGAATTCAAATCCCCATCCGAACTCAAATACGGATTGATATTTTGTTGGAAAAATCCAACAATCCGGATTGAATTCTCGTGTCGTCGTGTCGTAAGAAAAAAAAGAATACTCTGGGAAGAATAAATTGTTTTTATTGGGCGTGTTGATTCATATTTATTTTGACTACTTTATCATATTTTATCATATATTAATTCTATTAATTCTATTCTATTCATTTTTATTTGACCTTCCCGGAGTTCATTCTCCGGGCAACTCCGTTTAACCGGTGGATTCCTTCCAACTCACTTCTTTTATGATCTCATTGGAAATCATATAAAGACAATTCCTATTTGATATAGCTATTTGTGCAAGTATTTTACGATTAAGAAGCAACTGTCTCTTGTACAGATCATTTATTAATCTACTATAACTATAGCATACCCCCCTTTCACGAATTGCTGCATTTATTCGAGTGATCCACAAACGACGAAAATTTATTTTTTGCTTATCCCTATCCCGATGAGCCGAAACCAAAGCTCTGATTTTTTGTTGAGTAATAGTTCGAGTAAGTCTTGAATGAGCCCCCCGAAAGCTTGATGCAAATAAACGAATTTTTGTTCTACGTCTCCGAGCGATATATCCCCGTCTAATTCTGGTCATTGAATAAATGAAACTTTAACGAATAACTAATCGATTTCCTTTCTTTCAGTTATTCTTTTGCCCCTTTCCTAGTATATTAATAACAAAACGGATTTTTCCAATGTATAAACTAAAAATTCCAATGGCTTTGGCTACTATAACCTTCCCAACCACGATTTTTTATTTTTTCTAGGCATTTCACCTCGAAATACGAAATTGTACTTAAAAAATAGCAATGATAAAGAAATAGTGGATTCCATCGTTTCTATGGTTACTTCTTAAACGGTGAGGTCTTCTCTATACACCGGAGCCTTTACTTCATTTAATCAATGTTATTGCTAACTTGTATAGTTCACATTCTTCGGCTCTACCCATGAATTATCCAGTAATAGGTCTTTCACAACGAGCTCTACCTATACAGTAACGGTATTTAATTATGAAAGTTGGCTGGGTAGCTGACCCTGTTAGTCCGTTCTTGCAAGAGGCGTCTAGGTTAACTAAGATTTCCTCCGCTTAATGGATAACCATTTGCTACCAATGGAGAATTGCTTCTCATCTTGAATTGAGGTGAGTGGTTTTACACCAATAGAAACCATAAATTTCATACACAATAAAAGGGATATCATCCATTTTCTTATTTTTAGATAGGAAATGTAGTTTGTTTTTCCGTTCTATCCTATTTGATCATTGATATTTGAACATTGTCCTCTTTCCTTTGTTCTAGTTCATGATCTGAACGAGTCGCACATACACCCTAGTACATGTTCCTCGACGCTGAGGGCATCCCCGAAGCGCGGGGGATTTTGTGACATTTCTAATTGGCTGTCTTGTATTTCTGATAAGTTGTTTAATCGTTGGCATGTTGAATCATATACATAATGGACTGGTTTAGATCAATCCTAACCGGATGATTATGAATTACAATAGTAAATAAAAATCATAGAATATTAAACTCGGCAGGGTGAATTTTAAATCACGACTTGACGTGAAATTGAAATATTGAAATAAAGGCTATTCTCATTCAACCGCTACAAGATCAACAATTCCATAAGCTTGGGCTTCTGTTGCTGACATAAAAACATCTCTTTCCATGTCTTCGGATACAACCCATAAAGGTTTGCCCGTTCTTTGTACATAAACCCTTGTCAGGGTTTCACGTAGTTTCAGCAGTTCTCCCACTTCCAGGATGAATTCTCCCGTTGCTACTTCAGAAAAAGAACCAGCAGGTTGATGGATCATTACCCTGATGATATAAGATAATAAAAAGTTTCTCTGAGGGGAAGATAAAAGAAAGATAAAAGAATAACAAGAAAAAAGATAGAATCGAACAACCGTACGGGCATTATGCATTGCATACGGCTCTACAATAAAATTGACCCTTACCTTCAAAAAATAGGATCGATTAGACCCCGCTCGGTAAATGATCAACTTACCACCCTTCCTTTCGGAGGAATTCAAAAATACTATGATGGCTCCGTTGCTTTATATATTTATTATATTTTTTTGTCTGTGATTTGTCTGTCATTCAGCAATCCCAAAGTTGCTTTTTTGATCAAATAAACTAAGGAAAAAAGAATCTTTTTTTTTTCGCTCTATATTAAGAGACCTCTGGTGTGAAAAAAAGTTTGTGACGCTGAACTGGACTTCCGATAATAAAATAGGAAATACCTTTTTCTCATATTACTCTCTCGATACATAATCTAATGTTTTGAAAACAGAATTTCTTATATCGAATTCAAAGTGCCATGCTATTATTACTTAATATTCATATTTCATATGGCGAAGGCATAGTCTTCTTTTTTCTCTCAAATAAAAGCCTCATTGGCGCCAAGCGTGAGGGAATGCTAGACGTTTGGTAATTTCTCCTCCTACCAGGATAAAAGATCCCATTGAAGCGGCTGATCCCATGCATATTGTATGTACATCTGGTTGCACAAATTGCATAGTATCATAAAGAGCGACCCCCGGTATTACCCATCCGCCAGGAGAGTTTATAAACAAATACAGATCTTGGGTATCATCCTCGATACTGAGATATATCATAAGACCAATAAGTTGATTTGAGATCTCACTATCAACCTCTTGACCTAAAAAAAGTAATCTTTCTCGATAAAGTCGGTTGATTAGGGTCAAATTGTATCCCCTCGAAACCGTACAGGCGCCTTTTGACGCATACGGTTCAAAAAAAATCAATGTGTAGATTCCAATACTTTTGCTTTTTTCATAGCAAGTTCTTTCTAACTTCTAATAAAAGGATTTTCTTTGATTTTTCACTAAATATGAGTTTGTCTTCCTTTCCTTATATATAATGTAATGTAATGTAAATGTATAATATATAAAAGAATTCATTAAACTTATCCAATTTACTTTTCATTGATGGATTGTTTCATCGCGATTCAATCCAAATCACGATGTCATTTTCTTGTTCTTAAATGGGCCTCTTTAATCTTTTTAGGTTTATGCTCTACTCCGGGTAAAGATCCGCCCAATTTTGATTTAGACATTTGGACATATAGTACAAAT